CTCAAGAAAGACTCCAGAAGATATTGATCGTAAATAAGAAGACTGTTTACGAAGAAAAAGGAATATATATTCGCATTCATATACATAAAAATTATGTAGGAACCAAAAGAATCTTTTCTTTATTTTTGAAAAGACGTAAATGGATTTTTTTGAAGTAATGAGACTATTCAAATTATGATATTCGTGGAAAATAAATCGCAATAAATGCAAAGAAGGAACATCTTTGATCCAGCATTGAAGGATTTGAACCAAGATTTCCAGATGGATGGGATAGGGTATTAGTAGATCCGACACATAATTTAAATGTGATAATTTATCCTCTAAAAAGGGAAATATTGAATGAATAGATCGTAAATTCTGATATTTTGGTATTCTTTTTTCTTCAAGGGAGGATACTAATCGCGACGAGAATGAAATTTCCAGAATGACTCCAAAACCTTCTGATACCATTTGAGAATAAAAATGATAAGAAAAAGAATTCTTGTGCAGCGAAAATCCATTTTGGTTAGAATCATTCACCGAAGAAATCAAATATTTCTGTTGATACATTCGAGTAATTAAACGTTTCACAAGTACCAAACTAGATTTATTGTCATAACCGATAATTTCCACAGGTTCATAAAAAATCAAACTATTGAAGCTATGATAATGAGCAAGTGAGTAAATATACTCCTGAAGGAGTAGCGGATATAGGAAGTTTTGTTGCCAAAATCTCTCTTTTTTCAATCTAAATATCCTTGTAATTCTGCTATTTAAATACATTTCTACTTTAACCAAAAAAGAGAGGCATTTCTTGTGTTATGAAATGATACATAGTGCAATATGGTCAGAACGGCGTATGTGTGTATGTTGTATATAGTCTATTTTTTCTCTTATAGTAAAATACTCTTTATAAGAAAACTTCTAACTAGAATAAATTAGAATATTAGAATAATAAAGAATAATAGAATAAGAATATTATTCTTCTATTTATTATAAAAGATAATTATAATAATATAGTCTAGTATTATTATATACTATGCACTGTCTATACTTTTACTTTTTATATTTTAAAGAATCTAAAATAAGATAGACTTTTTTATAGACTTTTTCTACTTTTTAAACTTTTATACTATACTGTGATTAAAAATCATAAGAATAATCTAAGAAGTAAAAAATTATAGAATTATAGAAAAGTAAGAACAAAGAAAGAATATATACCCCGGAGACAAAGAGCCCAATCTACAGATATTTTTCTTTTCCCTTTCTATCTAATTTGATTTTCTTTTACTTGTTAATATAACTAGTAATATAGGAATAATAATAAAAGAAAGAAATTAACAATAAGAAAAAGGGTAAAAATCTTTTATTTTTGCAACCCAATCACTCTTTTGACTTTGGAAATAAGAATTTTTTATCACTATACTCTTTCTTCTACACATCCGTCTACAATCCACAATAAAGAATAATTAGGATTAAGAAAAAAAAAGAATCAATGGTCTCACAAGAGACCCTTTTCCCACATCAGGCACTAATCTATTTTTAACGTATAATTAGTAATTTGATCGGGTAATCATTCAAATTAAGAAGGGAAGCTCGTTGCTTTTTTGTCTTACTCGAATTGGAGCCATAAGGCTCTATCCATTTATTCACTAGACCCAAAATACTTTACTGAACTTTAAAAATGTTCTAAAAAGAAAAATTCTTGTTCTATTTATATTATGAGTACTAGAATTTTTCTTTTTTTTTTCTATTATTCTATTAATATTTATTAATATTCTTTTTTTTTTAGATTTTTCTATTCTTTTTACGACATGCTCTTTTTTCCATTCATTACCTTTCAGGATCAGTCGCGGTCTTATAAACTATACCAATAGTCTAGACGAATTTCTTCATCCAAATGTGTAAAAGATCATAGTCGCAATTAAAAGCCGAGTACTCTACCATTGAGTTAGCAACCCGGATCAATATGAAGTGTAGATATGATCGAAAGAAAAAAAATTCAGCAAACTCATCCATTTTACTAAAATGAAGGAAAGAGCCAATAGGGAATGGGGATAAAAAGATCTATTTATATACGATCAAATTATATTTGTTTAATACGCCATTGTCAATATGAATGGACTTTTTAGAAAACAAAATTCAAGAAATTCTATGGAAATTTGTGTTGGATTAGCACAACATAAAGAATAAAACTTTGAGTGGAAAAAAATAAGGAATAAGAAAAAGGTATAGATAGAAAAATAGCAGCTTTCTTTAATCAAAAAAAGAAAGATACAATACAAATACAAGAAGAAAGATTACCCCCCTTGTTGGGGGGTTCCACAAAAATAAGAAAAAGAAGAATAAAATAAGTATGAATAGAACAAGAAAAAAAGAAACTTTGAATAAAGAATTAAACAAAGATAGGTACTCTTTATCCTATTATCCTATACTTTTTTCTTCATGATTCTTGTTTTTCTTTTCTTTTTTTATCAAAAGAAATTCGAAATTCTTTAAAGAATTCTGTCTTGCTTAAAATATCATAAACAGTTTCTGTGGGTTGAGCACCTTTTTCAAGGAAATATAAGATAGCAGGAACATTTGAATAAGTTTGATTCTTTATCGGATCATAAAAACCCACTTTTCGAAGATCTCTTCCTTCTCTTCGGGATCGAACATCAATTGCAACGATTCGATAGATGGCTCATTGGGATAGATGTAGATAAAAGATGCCCCCCTAGAAACGTATAGGAAGTTTTCTCCTCATACGGCTCAAGAAAAAATGATTCTAATTTCTAGAATTTCTATTTCTATCTATATAGATAGAAATAGAAAGGGATCTATAAAGAATTAGACTGAAATTTGAAATTTGAGCCTTTTTTTCCTTCTTTACAGAAAAAGAAATTTCATTTATACTCCTAACTCAAGTTGGGTATTTTTAAAAGAGTTCAAAAGGAAATCCTTAAAATTTCTTGAGCTGTCTCTAACCTCTTTTTTTGTCTATTTTCAGATCTATTTTTTTTTTACTAATTCTAATCCAATTGTTGAGACAAGTTAAAAAAGTGTTTCCTTGTTCCGGAATTTGTTGTCTTTTCTTTGCGCTTTTTTAAATCATTAGGTTTAGACATTACTTCGGTGATCTTTACTCCTTTTCAAAAAGGCAGCAACATACCTTTTGTTTTTTCTATGGAAAAGGGAAAAATCATTTTATTCCTTTGTGATACACTCTTGATCAAAACAGTTTTAAAATTTCGACAAATTTGGTTTTTTTTTCATTTCAAACTTGTTCAATTTTGAACCTCTCCATTTATCTATAATTTAGATATTGATGATATTTTTACAAAGTTGATCTAACTTATTGATTGTCACTAACCCTAGATTATTACCCCGATAAAAGAATCAATTCTTTTTGCTCGAGCTCCATCATATGCTATACCTTATATATACCATTAGTATCTTTATTTAGCAACCCAAGACAAATTCAATCAGGTTCCTAGCAGAACAAATCATGTCGAGACAAGAGCATCTTTATTCGTATAGAAGATGGTGGATGTCAGAATCCACAGCCAATCATGTCCTTCAAGTCGCACGTTGCTTTCTACCACATCGTTTCAAACGAAGTTTTACCATAACATCCCTATAATTTTCTTTTAATTTGGAACCATATGCAATTGATTCAATATGGAATCATGAATAGTCATTGGCTGAACCGATACATAAGAATCTATACTTATAGACTTATAGATTAAGTCTATACCCAGAAAGGATTTCACTTAAAATTACTTCCATATTTTCTCATATGAATAATATCACATAAAAAAACAAATCAGTTTTAAGCAAAATTATTTACATCTTCAACAAATCTTTCAGGATTGTCCATCAGAAATTCTTTTTCTTAAAATAAAAAAGATTATAAACCTAAAAAAATTCTTTGACTTTACTTTCATTCAGATGAAAAAGAAATCCCCATGAATGGATAAAAGTTTTTATTTAACTAAATATTTCATTGAAATATTCATAAATATTCAATTATAGTCAATTAGAGAATAAGAAGATATTCTCAATAAGAAAAATATACAAATAGACAATATATATTCTTATGATATATATTCTTATGTAAGAATTATGTATTTATGTATGAATATATTCTAAATCTAAATATATCCTAATATATTCATATTTTCTCATTTTTTCTTTATATTTATGAAATATAATTTTATGATTTGAATATTATGATTTACTTTTTTTTTTTACCATCTCCAATTGAATCTGATTTTCATTTAATTTAAAACAGAGAGATAGTTTGAGAATAAAGTTTTTTTGTTTTCATTATTATAAAGTATAAAAAGTCTCGTGTAAGGTAAGATCAAAGATAAAATCAGAATCCGAGGATTCTGATCTTTTCGCATCCATCTCTCTCCATCATAAAAAAAACAAAGAATTGTTGAATTCAATTTTCAATTTCAATCGAGAAGAATTTTTCGTTTCTGATGCGAACGATCTGGGACGGAAGGATTCGAACCTCCGAGTAACGGGACCAAAACCCGTTGCCTTACCGCTTGGCCACGCCCCATTTCTTTTTGGTCTAAGAAAAACTAAGATAAATATTTGTTATTCGTCAATAACCAACCTAAATAAATATAGGACATGTTGCCGCTAGGATTCAACATAATAGATATAGAATCAAAAAGATTAATTGATCATTACTTAGAATTCAATTAAGATATTCTATGAAAATAGAATTCCTTGTATTCTTATTTGATTGGATAATGTAAGGAAGGATTCTTGATTGGGGAGAAGTCAAAGAAAAATAAGAATTTCTTTCTTTTATCTGCCTTTTTTATTTTCAATTTTCCCTCAGAAAAACAACTCAATCCAATCTGATAATTTATTCTTCAATTTAATTTGAATCTTTAACTTTAAGAACAAGAAAAGAATATTTGTTATGCTTAATATCTTTTGTTTAATTTGTATCTGTCTTAATTCTACCCTTTATTCGAGTAGTTTTTTCTTCGCCAAATTGCCCGAGGCTTATGCCTTTTTCAATCCAATCATAGACGTTATGCCAATTATCCCTGTACTCTTTTTTCTCTTAGCCTTTGTTTGGCAAGCTGCTGTAAGTTTCCGATAAAAATTGAATCTCTAATCTCTATTCAATTCATAATTTATTTGATAAAAAAAAAGATGAGATTTTATTCTGAAAATCAATAAGATCTGAAATAAGATTCAGATGAGTCTGGACATTAGGAACCCTCGATTCAAAAAGTCTGGTATTTTATATTGAAATTCAAATTGAATATTGAATAAGGGAATGAGGCGATGATCTTTATCTTTTCTTTAAAAAACTAACCAGCTTATTTCTTTTGTTCTAACCTTTCCTTTATAAGATCCCATACCCCATAAAATTACTTAATTATAGATATGAATATGGCAATAAATTTTTGGTAACGAAAAAATACGAATCTTATTACATTAGAAAAAAATTCATAAAAATAAATTTCAAAAAAACTTCTTTTTTTTTTTTCATCTTTAGAGCGATAGTATGTGTCGTAAAATAGGTGATCTATTTCCTTAAAAAAATGATCTTATCTTATCTTGGAGATTTGTAATGCTTACTCTTAAACTATTCGTTTACACAGTAGTAATATTCTTTGTTTCTCTATTCATCTTCGGATTCTTATCTAATGATCCGGGGCGTAATCCTGGGCGTGAAGAATAAAAAGAATAAAAAAAGAGATGAGATTCATTTTTACTTTTTCCTTTCTTTTTTCATAGGTAAATGTATAAAGAAAAGAAATGGAATAGATGTTATATAAAGATAAAAGATTCATAAATAAAGAATAATCAAAAATTATTCCAATTCTAAAATCTCAAGTGATCGGGAGGGGGGTCGGAGAGAGAGGGATTCGAACCCTCGATACGAATAATTCATACAACGGATTAGCAATCCGACGCTTTAGTCCACTCAGCCATCTCTCCCCATTCAAAATTGGAAATTTATCATGTAATTTAACACATGAAGTCAAGATTAATAACAATTTTGATTTTACTTCAATGATTCAAAAAAAATTTCTCGAATAGAAAGAATACCTTACTTCTTTTATTTTGTACAAAACAAAAACTTCATTTCCCCGGCCTGGTTAAGTATAAGTACTGGCCGGGCCAGTACTTCTTTTGTTCCGACAAATAAAAATTTTTATTGAAACGAGAAGAATAAATTTCATTGCCATTCCTAATTCTTATAAATTATATAAGATTCTAATAGATAGATTATCTTAGAAATTATTGAAACTAGAAATTATTGAAACTATTATTTATATCTTATATCTAATATTATTTATATCTAACTATATCTAAATTAATAATTAATAGAATTAATATATTCTATTTTCATTTTATATTTTTATATTATTTTATTTTATATTTTATTTTATATTATATAGATTATTATATAGATTATAGATTTAAAATTTACTAATTTAATCTTAGAGATTCTATTTTTATTCCCAGATTCCCAGTATATTTAGTATATTCTAGTAAATTAGAGTTTAAATTAGAATATTTCATCTTTATAGTAAAAAATAGTAAAGGTGTTCTAGTACTCTTACTAGTACTAGTAAGAGTCTTTATAGTATATAGTATATACTAATATAGTACTAAAGTACTAAGATTTTTACTTCTTTCTTATTAATATTCAGACTTCTTAAGTGAATTATTAAGATGAATATAATACTGAACTTCAATTTTCATTTAGAATGAAATTTGTTTTCCATTAATGAATTTCCTAATTTTATAAATTTTCTATTTAAGAATAAAAAAAGATATCTGATAAGAGAAAGAATATCAAAAAAAAAAACACACATATTTATAAAATGATACTATAAATCATTTACTTGTTCAAAGCAAAGGACAAGTTTGAAAGTTTGAGGCCCAATTTACCCAAATTCAGAAAATCTAATGGTTCAAATGAAGAGAGGTTTCAAAAAATAAAATACTTATAACTTTAGTACACTATTGAAATTTGACTAAACTTTTTGCTATTTACCTATTCTTTTTTTTTTTAAGTTTTCCCACGGTGGAACAAAATACGTGTTAATGCTGAAATTTTCATGATTCTGATGCTATCTTGACTACATATAATTACTTTGTTGGACAAAAGGCCCATTTATATCCAATAATTAATATGTAGCGGGTATAGTTTAGTGGTAAAAGTGTGATTCGTTCTATTAACAACTTCAATAGTTAAGGGGTCTTTCCTTTTTTTTTTTCATATTTCATATTCCGATCAAAAACTTTATTTCTTAAAAAGATTTAATACTTTATCCCTCAATAGCACATTTGAGGAAAAAATATACATTATCACGATTTCTATCCAAAAGACAATCATAATTTTCATAAAAAAATTGTATTATGGAGTCGAGAAGCATAATTTTTTTTGATTGGTTCAATTCTTCCAATTAAATGAGTATGAATAAAAGATCTATGGATAATAGTACAAAACTTTCAATCGTAACTAAATCTTCAAATTTTTCGCTTAAA